TGAGATGAATCTATTATTTCGATTTGTTACTTGGTTTGTTACTGAATTGAGTTGAGTAGATTTCCATAATACGCATAAAAGACCATTTTTGCGGACAAAAACAGTTTCGTTTTATGGTTGTTCCATATACGTCTACTTTGGCTCGAATGAGCGTTCTGAAGAAACTTCAGTTAAATTATGCTATAGAAGCTATAGAAAAAAGGATTTTCCCTCCTGATGAGAAAGCATTTATTCTTCAATTCATTTCAAAATACTTCAATTGGTACACGCAAGAAATAGGCCAATTCAGCAGCTTTTTGTTCAATTTCTCGTGGAGTCAAATTCTCATCAGTACGAGTCAAGGGAATGGCCCCCTGGCCTCTGATTTCCATATAAAGGACACGACGGGCATAAATACCCTCTTTAACTTCTATTCTGATGGACTGAATATCTTTCATAAGGAATCGAAGGAAGATGCGACGGTTTTTTCCAGGAAATCCCCAACGAAAAATACACACTATTCCTTCTTTTCTATCGAATCGATCATAACCACTACCCACATTCCACGAAATTGTGCACCACAAATAGGAGCTAATAAAGAGACCTGCAATCCCATAGAAAGACATCACAATCCCTTGTGGAAAAAAAAGGATTTGCTGAGACGGAAATAAGGATATCAAATTCCTACCAAGATAACTGGAAGTTCCAACCAATAGGAATCCTAATGAACCTAAAAAAAGGATAAAGGCCCAGCAGAAATTACTTGTTTTTCGAGACCCCATTATAAGTTCTATCCATATATGTTCTGATCGCCAACTCATACTAGATCCGGTTGCATTTTATTGGAATTGAGAGAATAACCCAAATGAATTTTACTTTACTCTTTGTGTTTCCGAAGTAACTCTCATCAACTAGCACTATTCTGATGTAAACCTTTAGGAATAATTCATTGAATTGGTTAGATCTAAAATAATAACATCCCCTTGATATGATCCCCTATAGATATCTACCTACATTTAGATACATTGACTTTACATTTCAGACATCCGCCGATCCTGATCTAGTTGAAAATAGTTATAATTCATTTCCCTATATATCATGTTTCCGCATGCATAAGAGTTTATGTTCGGAGGAAACCACACCTTATACCATATTCCACTAAATAGATATCTGTGTTATGATCCAAGTCTAAGTCTTGACAAAAAAAATGGATGAGATTTGGTCCCATCGGATCTAAAAAATCTTGTTTTTTTGAATAGGAAGAGATAAAGAAGCCATTGCCATTGCCGGAAATACTAGGCCCACTAAAGGCACCAAGACAGCGGGTAAGTTGAAATTTATCATAGAATGGGTACCTCGATTTAATATTTGTAATTTGTACCTGTTATTCTTATAGTGTTATAAAGATATCTTATAATAATTATAATTCGTATATAATTATACTATAAGTGGGTATATATAATAATTGAGTAATGAGTATATAATAAGTGCAAGGAATGTAGAACTAAATAAATGGACTTATTAATTTCATCTTTCTACATGAAATATATGTATGATAATTCGTTGATTATTCTTCTTTTATTATTATTATTCTTCTCTTGTTCTTGTCTTATAATTTAAAAAAAAAAAAAAGAAAGAGTTTCTTACAAATTTCCGAAAGATTCGTTAGAATCCGATCCAACAGGGATTAGTAGTCAAAATGGGGATTCTCGGGAGATATAGAAAGATATGCAAGACTCTCTATTTGAATTATATTATTTTCTATATTTCTATGTTTGAATTATATTATATATACATACGTAAGAAGGGAACATGAAATTCTTTTTATTTGCCTTGCCTAATTTCGCGAAAGGAAGAATTCGCTCTTTTATCTTGTTGATATAGGCTTTCTGATTTGATAGAGGCTTTCTGATTACTAATCGGGAATATGGGTAAAAAAAGATCTCGAAAAAAAAAAAAAAGATTTCTGCAACTTTCACTTTTGATTCTTTCTGCAATTAGATCTTATGTCACCAAAGAAAACTCCATTCTTCTTATTTTTACTTTGATTCCGATAAACTAACTACTTGTTCGCCACAAATAAAAAATAAAATAATTGAACTTAAAGCTCTACTTGATTGAATTTTTATTCAAAGGAAAGAAAGCGTGGAGCTGAAATAACTCACTCAGAACGCCCTTTAAAGGATTACGTGGTACGATTGGATCGAATAAGCCCTTATGGAATAAATATTCAGCTGCTTGTGAACCTTCAGGTACTGTCTTATTCAATGTTTGTTCAATTACCCTTTTACCCGCAAATGCAATGTAAGCATTGGGTTCGGCAATAATGATATCCCCCAACATACCAAAACTAGCTGTCACCCCACCAGTAGTAGGAGATGTAAGGATTGATACATAGAATAACTTTTTATTTGATTGATAATCATATAAAGCGGAAGATATTTTAGCCATTTGCATCAAGCTCAAACTTCCTTCTTGCATGCGTGCTCCTCCGGAAGCACACACTAGAATAAGAGGTAGA